GATTTGTAAGGGGGGAGTACTTTAAGAAATTAGAGTTTTTCTTTTTAAGTGAGAGTTTAGGCATGATTAAAGTTTGATTTGTTCTGGGTGTGCTTTATTCTTGGCTTGAGTGTTTTGTTTCTTATTAGATTTTTAATTTTTTCTTGCCTTTTTGGAGATGTCCATTTAAAGGGGCCTCTCGGTCCTTTCGTACTAGAAGGGCTCTAACTAGAAGATAGAAACTGACCTGACTCGCGTCGGTCTGAACTCAGATCATGTAGGGTTTTAACGGACGAACAGTCCGACCTTTCAGAGCTTCTGCACCCTGGGGATACCCCAATCCAACATCGAGGTCGCAAGCCTCCTCGTCAATATGGACTCTTAGAGGAGATAACGCTGTTATCCCTGCGGTAACTTTTTCCGTTTACCAGATTCTGGTTCTTCTTTTGTATGTGGAGAAGGGTATAGTCTTCTACGATTCCCGGAGGATTCTTTTTCTCCGTGGTTGCCCCAACCAAAGCTATAAGAGGATGATAAAGTAATACTAAAACTCCTATTCAGCTGAAGCTCGACAGGGTCTTCTCGTCTTTCTGTATTATTCAGGATTCTTCACCTGAATAGGAGTTTTAGAGGAAAACAAGGGAGACAGTTAAGAAAGGTTATTCCGTTCATACAAGTCTTCATTTAAAAGACAAGTGATTATGCTACCTTTGCACGGTCAAGATACCGCGGCCGTTTAGTCTTTGACCACTGGGCAGGATAAACCCCATATTTCTTCAGGGGGCTATGTTTTTGGTAAACAGTCCTTCCTTTATTTTGCCGAGTTCCTTCCCTGCTATTCTTTTATCTATGTTTCTGCTCCTGGGTTGGGGGGAGATTAGAGAGAGAAGTTCTTGATGATTTTTCTCTTTCTGGGTTTATAATATTTGTATTTCCACTGCAGAATGAGCTTAGATTAGGTTCTTACTTGTTTAAACATTATTTATCTCGGGTACCCCTAAAACAAAAGTTATATTTTTCTCAGCTATTTTAGGATCTTAAAGTTAGAGCTTTAACGCTTTCTATTATGTTGGCAGCTTTTAGGCCTACTTTTGTTGTTAATCCTTTTTTAGGTTGATCTTTTTTATGCTTTAGGTTGTTTCCTCTTTGAGATCGGAACTTATCTCCGGTTCTCTTTCTGTTCAGTGCTAGGAATCTCCTTTTTTTAAATTGGAAGTTTGGGTAGCTTTTGAACGTAAGACTTAAATCTTTTTCCCCGAGAACCAGCTATCTAATAACGCGGGTGGCATTTAACCTCTAACCTTTTCTCTTTTTCCACTACTGCAACAGTGGTTAATTACTCCTTGAAAGTGGAAAAGGTTAGCTCGTTATTTTTCGGGTTTGGGTTTATTTTCCTTATTTTCTTGTGTAACCATGATACAAAAGGTACGATTCTCCTTTTTTGGTTTTAATTTTAATTTTATTTCAAAGTTCCCTCTTGGTACTGGTTTGGATTTTTTATTTATTTGTTTCGGTAGAATGGGGGGTTATTTAGTGAGAACTTTTCTTTATATAAATAAATAAAATAAGGGAATTAATAGAATGCCTCATATTGTCAGTGGTGATATTAAACTAACTGTTAGGTTTTGGAGGGACTTTTTTTCTCTTCGGGACGATAAAATGGATAATCTTTTTTGTGGAAATAGGGTTAGTCTAGTTTTGAAGATTATTCGGAGATAAAAATATAGTCTTATTAGACTCCCTGTTATGAATATTGGAATTAAGAATAGTCTTTCTTTTATTCTAAATATGTGTAAAGGAATTATCTTTTTTATAAACCCTCCTAAGGGGGGGAGTCCGCCAAGTGATAAAAGGGAAGTTGAAAATAGTAAGAGTCTAGTAGGTGTTATTTTTATCTTTCTGAGAGACGAAAGGTGGGTTAGGTTTTTTATTGAGCATAAGGAAAATACTAGAGTTTTTTTTATGATGTAGAATATGAATATTAATATTGCTATTTTTACTGAGAAGAAAAGTGTTGAGGTGATCCATCCTATATGACTTATTGAAGAGTAGGCTAGTATCTTTCGAGTTCTTACTTGGTTTAGTCCTCCTCATCCGCCAACTAGAACTGATAGCGTCGCGGATAGTAAGAAAATTTCTGATATTAAGAAGGATTTGAGTTTTGCTATAAGAAATAGTGGGGCTATCTTTTGTCAACATGCTATTATTATACCTTTTTTAAATGTTAAGCCTCTCAAAACGTCTGGAAATCAGAAGTGGCATGGTGCTAGGCCTAACTTTACTATTAGAGCTAAGGTTATTACTGAGTGCGTTATTAGTCTTCTTGTTTCTGTTATTTTTCATCTACCTACGAGTCATAAATTTAAGGTGGCCCCTTTTAAAAGTAGTGCGGCTCTAAATGCTTGTATTAGGAAATACTTAAGGGTGGCTTCTTTTCCTCGAGATCATGTTTTTAGTCTTAATATTGGTAGAAGGGATAATGTTCTTATTTCTAGTCCCAATCAAATAGGAAATCAATGCTTGGATAAAACCACTGTTGTTGTTCCTAGTAATAAAGTTGTTATTAGAAAGAATATTAGGATTCGTCTCATAGGAACCAAAAGGATTTTAACCTTTCCAGTCTGATTATCGGTCAGACTTTCCTGCTTGGAGTGATTCCTATATATATATATAAACATAGAGATTAAAAGATTCCTGGTTTCCCTTTAACTATTATTATGATTCCTAACGACATTCTAAACAAACCTAGAGTTAAAGGGAGATATTTCTTTCACGTTAGGTGCATTAGTTGATCATACCGAAAACGGGGATAGGATGCTCGAACTCATAGGAAGAAAAATACTAGGATAATAGTCTTGCAGGAGAATATGGTTGGAGCTAATATAGGAAGAGATTTAAAAGGACTTCCTCCTCCTACAAATAGTAAGACTCTAAGCGCTTTCATAAATATAATTTTTCTATATTCTGCTATGAAAAATAAAGCAAATGGACCCCCGGCGTATTCTACTTTGTATCCAGATACTAGTTCCGATTCACCTTCTGTCAAGTCAAAAGGAGCTCGGTTCGTTTCTGCTAAAGTAGAAATAAACCACATAATAAATAACGGGGTTAGCGGAAGCAAAAATCAAACGGATTTTTGCAGGTCCAATATTCTTATCAAAGAAAATGTGCTTGTTCATAATAGCACTGATAGTAAGATTAGTCCTAGTCTGATTTCATATGAAATTGTTTGAGCTACAGCTCGTATTCCTCCGAGTAAAGAATACTTGGATTTGGAGGCTCATCCAGATCCTAGAATTCTATAAACGGCTAGTCTTGATAGTCCGAGTACTAAGAGAAGAGAAAGATTTATTTTGACTAAGGAATGGGGTAGAGGTATGAGACATCAGAGAGTCAACGCTATTACTAAAAACATCAGTGGTGAAAGAAAGAATAAGTAAGGAGAAGCTGTTGATGGCTTTAATGTTTCCTTTATAAACAGCTTTAAGGCATCAGCAAACGGTTGTAAAAGACCATAAGGCCCAACAATTTTTGGACCCTTACGAAACTGCATATAACCTAATACCTTTCGTTCTACTAAGGTTAAAAAGGCTACAGCTAATAATATTGGTACTAAGAATATCAGAGAGTGTATAATAAATAATATGGATGACATAGCCTCAGAGAAGAGTTGAACTCCTTATGGAGGAACTTAGGACCTCAGCATTACCGTTTTGCTACAGAGGCTACGTTATTATAGGGTCATTACTATAGTCTCCTAATTGGAAGTTAGGTGTATTTCTATACTTATAACGTGACGAAGGACGAAGCTCTCATTCGTATTAAGGGGTTTACAACCCCCTTCTTTTTCAGACACCTTGTCGAAGCTTTAGTTAATTAATAATATTGGATTGTCAGATCAAAGTAACGAGTTAAAATCTCGTAAGCTTCGTTTGCTATAGTAAAGAGAGGGTTTTCACCTCTATTTCCGAAATATGAGTCCGGGAGCTTTGTTAGCTTACTTTACATAAGATCATTTATATAAATAAGAGTATTGTTATCAGGGTATAGCTAAGGAGAAAGCTTCTCTTTTACGCGGAGAATATACCTGTGCAACTCGGGTTGCTCTGAATACTATTAGGTTCTAGTCTTTCAGACAACTTTTAATTTGCAATTAAATATGTTTAACACCTTAAAACCCAAAGACTGTAGAGATCTAATCTACTCTTTAAGCTTTGAAGGCTTATGGTCTTATTAACCTAAGTCTTTAGTGATTTTAGTTTACTAAAATACTTGCTTTGCACGCAAGAGAGCTAGAGCGTTCTAGAGATCACAGTTTAAGAAAGGACTTGCACCCTTGGTAGAAGGACCTAAACCTACTGCATTTCTTCTTTGCTACTTAAACCTGAGTTGAGAGGTTTGAATCTCCATCCTTTTGGTTAACGGCCAAATGCTATTATTTCAGCTTCAACTCATGAAGTGTAGTTTAATGAAAAATAAGGGATTTTGATTCCCTTGATGTAAGGTCATATCTTTCCGCTTCAAGAACACAAAACTAGGACTTTGTATCGGCTATTCCCAAAACAGCTATTTTTCATTAAACTAGTTCTTGTAGAATGCTATCATTTATATAAATAAAAGAATAAGAATATTATTCTTCCTACCCCTTCGTACCCAAATAAGATGACTAGCTTCCTTACTCTTGCATAAGACAACCCAGTCTGTAGAACCTGTGGGACATAAGCTGTAAGTACCAAAAAGACAATAGAAAATAGAGAAAAAAGACCGGAGAAGAGATAGAGGAGGGGGTTTGGGGGGACAGGAGGGAGAGGAAAAAGCCTTAAGAAGGAGTTAAACCTTCTCTTTTAATTTACAAGACTAACTGTTTTTCGTAAACTTTTAAGGCTTGCTTTTCCTGGGATTTTCACTCAGTTCTGTGGCTTGAAAAGCCACAATTTTTATAAACTAGAAGAGCGGTAATTGTTCCAGGTGGCACCTTCCGGTACACCTACTATGTTACGACTTTTCTCCTCTGATGAGGAGAGTGACGGGCGATGTGTACGCATTTTAGAGCTTACTTTACTAAGTCTTTCTATACTTTGTTACTGTTGAATCCTTTTTTTATGAAGTTTTAACTTTCATTTCCTCTAATTTTAAAAGTATGGTAGCTCATCAATTCCCTTCTTATTGGCTGCACCTTGATCTGACGTTGGGAGATTCTTTCTTTTTGTTCACTCTCTGTTGAGGTGAGCTGACGACGATGGTATACAGGCTGGTTCTCTTAAGAAGGTGAGGTATCTTGTGGGTTATCAATTCAATGACAAGCTCCTCCAAGAAGATCTAAAAAACCGCCAAGTTCTTTAAGTTTTAGTGCGGACCGTATTACTCTGGTGAAGTTTTTTGTGAGGAAAAGTATAGTAGGGTATCTAATCCTAGTTTATCTCTTTCCTTTTAGAGTGGGTGTTTATGATAAGTTAGATATATTATTAGCTTATTACTGCTGTATATTCTTTTTTATCTGTTTTATTACCTTCTCTGCTTTGGTACCGGTTATCTTTGACTTAAGGTATAACGTATAACCGCGGCTGCTGGCACGTTATGTGCCTCCTTTTTTCATTTTACCTGTATCCTATTTTCATAGATTGTACAATGTTAAGCACTGCTGACCGCAGATATAAAATATACACTTGTGTTTTTAACTTATGTGCTTCTTTCTAAAGTTTTGATTAGAAAGGATTCTGCTGGGGAGGATTTTACTTGCATGTGGCAGATAAATGGATAACCAAAGAAGAAACTAGAACCAAGTTTTCCTATTAGAGAGGGGAGTTTAACCTCTGATCTGGCATTTTCAACGCCAAGCTTTAACCTTAAGCTACTCTAACTATCGTAAAAGAAGCTTTTTTTCTAAAAATGAAATTCTTGGAAATACTAAAATAAATATGGAGAAATATAAAGTAGAGGCTATTTGTCCTATAATTATATAGGGCTCTTCTACTGGTTGACTTCCTATCCAAGTAAGTACAGCGAAAACTGCTATTAAAGACCAAAATAGTATTTGGCTTAAGGGTCGGAAAGTCGATGCTTGGTTTGATGAAGTATGAAGAATGGGAACTAGGAATCAGACTAAAACTGCAGCTACTAGAGCTACTACTCCTCCTAACTTTTTTGGTATTGATCGTAGGATAGCATAAGCGAATAGAAAGTATCATTCTGGTTGGATGTGTACTGGGGTGACTAAGGGGTTGGCGGGAATAAAGTTTTCTGGGTCTTTTAGTGCAGTAGGAGCTAGTAAAGCTAAGGATAGTATTCCTGTTAATAATATTAGAAATCCCACTAGATCCTTAAATGAGAAGTAGGTGTGAAATGGGGCCTTATCAAAAGTTCTGTCTAATCCTATAGGGTTATTAGATCCCGTTTGGTGTAAAAATAAGAGATGAATTACTGATAAAGCTGCTATTATGAACGGAAATAAGAAATGAAAAGTAAAAAATCGTGTTAGTGTTGCTTTGTCTACTGAGAATCCTCCTCAAATTCATTGTACTAGTTTAGTACCTATGTAAGGAACTGCGGATAGTAAGTTTGTTATTACGGTAGCCGCTCAGAAGGACATCTGGCCTCATGGTAAAACATATCCTACAAAGGCAGTTACCATAGTTATTAAAAATAAAATAACTCCTATGTTTCAAGTTTCTTGGTTGACATAAGAGCCATAATAAATTCCTCGACCTATGTGACAGTACAAGCATATGAAGAAAAAGGAGGCTCTTTTGGCGTGTATTTTCCGTAGTAACCAGCCATATTTAACATCCCGGCATATGTGTCTTACGGATGAAAATGCTAAGGTAATATCTGCTGTATAATGCATAGCTAAAAAAATACCTGTTATTAATTGTACTACTAAGCATAACCCTAGAAGGGATCCGAATTTTCATCATACTGATAGGTTTCTTGGGGTGGGTAGATCTATTAGTGATCCTTTTATTATGCGAAACAGGGGATGTCTCTTTCGTATTGGGCCTGTCATTTATATAAATGGTATTTTACTTGTTTCTATTGCTGTTACTTCTCGGAAGAACTCTTGTGTTTTATAGTTTATCTCCTTATTATGCGGCTTTAGGTCTTGTTTTAACATCTCTTTTTGGGTGTATTATACTTAGTTGTCTTGGGCTTTCTTTCTTAGCACTTCTTTTGTTACTAATATATATGGGAGGTATGATGGTGGTGTTTGTTTATTCTAGTGCTTTATCGGCAGACCGGTATCCAATAGTGAGAAATTTGGGGGAGGTTTTTGTTATTTTCTTTCTGTTATCGGCTTGAGTATTTTTTATATTTGAAGATTTATTTGAATTTAGACTTAGAAAAAATAGTCTTGTGGGTTGTAATGACTTAAGTAGCTTATCTATTTTGTATGATTCAGCGGGTTCTTATTTAATCCTAGGGGGAGTAGCACTTCTTGTGGTGTTAGTAGTGGCGTTAATAGTATCTTGGGGTTATGACTACTCGTCTCTTCGATCACTTTAGGTTTTTGATGAGTAAGTTATATAGAAAAGGATAAAAGAATTGTTAGGGTTATGATGGTTGCCGTGGTTAGTAAGTACTGCTTTATGTAGCCTGTTTGTGAGGACTGGATTGTCTTGGAGGCGGTTCTAGCCGCTAGAAATAGTCCTTGTCCTCCTTTTGTTTCTCTTCATCCTCGGTCTAAAGTACGGGTTGTTTTATGTAGGGCTAATGTATTTAGTATTTTGGACCACTTTGGGTGTATAGTCCGATCGTAGAACCATGTCTTCGTAAAAAAGGTTTTTAGGTTTTTATTATTCTTATTTCAATAAAATATTATGGTGGAAGCTATAGATGCTCCTATTATTGTTACAGTGAGGGGAAGGGCCTTTAGTTTCTGGGACGTTACAATCATAGGGAGTTCAAAACAACTAGAAGAAAGGACTCATCCTATTACTATTGTTCCCAATGACAGGCGTATTAGGGGTTTATAGAGTTTTGGTTTTTCTTCTTTTATAGGTTTTACCGGTGGATTTCTAGGGTTTTTTAGGTAGCAAAAAGATATGATGCGAAAACTGTATCCTGCAGTTAGTAGAGTTGCTAATATAGATAAGGAGTAAGCTAGTAATTTTCTTGGTGATAGAGTGATTGATTCAAGTAGTAGATCCTTTGAGTAGAAGCCACTTAAGAATGGTATACCCATTAAAGCAATTCTTCCTAAGACAAGGCAAGCTGATGTGATGGGTGTGGTTTTTAGGGTTTTTGACATCTTTCGGAGATCTTGTTCTTTTTTGTATCTGTGGATGAGTCTGCCTGAGCATAAAAACAACATAGCCTTAAAAAAAGCATGAGTGCAGATATGAAATAAAGCGATTAGAGGTTGTCTTAGTCCTATTGAGACTACCATTAGTCCAAGTTGGCTTGTAGTTGAATAAGCTATAATCTTCTTTATATCATGTTGTAGAAATGCTGATGTTGCTGCGAATATTGCTGTTAATCTTCCTATAATAATACAAGCCTTTAAAAATTTGGCTTTTGGTTCTGTTACTAAAGAAATTCGTATTAATAGAAAGACTCCAGCTACTACCATTGTGGACCTGTGTAGTAGAGCTGATACGGGGGTTGGGCCTTCCATGGCTGCTGGAAGCCATGGATGAAGCCCAAATTGGGCAGACTTTCCTATTGCTGCTATAAGACATCCTATTAGGACTATGTCTGTTTTTCATTTTTTGGTTTGTTGTAGCAATTTATTTATTTTTCATCTTTTTGTAGAGAGTAAAACTGTTGAAATAACTAGAATGATTCCTATATCCCCTATTCGTTTATATATTATTGCTTGTAAGGCTGAAGTTTTGGCGTCTTGTCGTGTAAATCATCATCCTATTAGTAAGAATGATAGAAATCCAACTCCTTCTCATCCTATAAAGAATAAAAATAGTCTTTTTGAGGAAGTTAATAAAAGCATATTCAATAAAAATATTATTAGTAGTCGAAAGAATTTAACTCTTAAAGCGTCTTTCTCCATATAGTAGGTGGAGAATTCCATAATTGATCATGTTACGAACAGAGCCACTGTAGTGAAGAATAGTGATTTTGTATCTAGGATTATGGATATGGATGAGTTTATTTTTGTTTTTTTTATCCATGGTTTTATTTTTCTGATTTTTGTTCTTGGACAGAGATAAAATATTAATAATTTTATTATGGATATAATTCTTAAGGTCTTTATTGTTGTTACGGCCATTTTTGCTTTTGAGATTCTTCGAATAGATTTTGGTAAGTTCTTTTTGGAGATTGAGGCGGTTATTATTAGAGTTAGGAGAATCATTATAAATATTGATTTGACTATTCTGGATGTAAAAATTGTCATCGAAGCTCCCATGGAGTTAAACCACGGTTTTCTGGGCTTAGCAGGCCTGAAAAACTCACGTTAGCTCCGGACTTAAGAGCATTGATATTTTAGCCTCTTCTAGTGCCACAAACTAGTGTTCTTTTTAAACTACTTAAGTCATAACATGCATGATTCTGGGGTTATTATTATTGGAATTAGGGGGGCGAGATGAAGAATAATCATAAGATGTTCTCGTGGTGATACTTTTTTGAAGTTTATTTTGGGTGTTGGTTTCATTTGTGTTTTGGCTTTCTGGAATATGGAGAGAGAGTAGATAGCTCCAAATACTGTTGTAAGCCCTAGGATTGGGAGGAGAAGTTTTGACCATCTTATGAGTCCTGAGATTATTATTATTTCTCCTATTAGGTTTGGGAGAGGTGGTAGTCCTAATTTTGCTGCGCAGGCAATGAGTCATCATATTGGTAGTAAGGTAGTTATGGACTTGAATCCTCGAGTTATAAACATTTTTCGAGTATGTGTTCGCTCATATAGGATTTTTGCTAGTCCGAATAATGCCGAGGATACTAGTCCGTGAGCTATCATGAGTATAAGAGCTCCTTTTACACTTCATGTTGTGCCAAGGATTATGCCGGCTGCTACTAGTCTCATATGACCTACTGAGGAATAGGCTATGAGGGCCTTAAGATCAGTTTGTCGTAGACAGATTATGCTGGTAATTAGGGATCCTCAACAGCAGAATATAATTAAAATTCTAGTTGGAGTATATAGTTTGGTAAAGGCTACAGAAATTCGTATAAGACCATATCCTCCTAACTTTAGGAGGATGGCTGCTAGTATCATTGACCCTGAGACAGGGGCTTCAACATGGGCCTTTGGAAGTCATAAGTGGAATCCATATATTGGCATCTTTATTAGGAATGCTATTATTGTTATTATTCATCAAACTTTTATTGATAGGAGATTAGAGGTTTCTAGTTCTAATGTTGGTGATAGTGGTAACATAATAGTTTTTTTGTGAGTGTAAATAAGTAGTATTGATGCTAATAAAGGGAGGGATCCGAATAATGTATAAAATAAGAAGTAGATCCCTGCTTGGATACGCTCCATTTTGGCTCCTAGACGAGTTATTAAAATAAGGGTTGGGATTAATGTTCCTTCAAAGCATATGAAGAACAACAAAATGTTTAAGGAGGAAAATGTGAGGATTAAAAATATTATTATGATAGATATTAGTAATAGGAATATTTTTTGTATTTTCTTATTTAGCGACTTTATTTTTTTTTGGGCTAGGACACATAAGGGAGCTAGTCAGCATCTTAGTATTATTAGAGGGGTTGATAAAGAGTCTTGAGCAAAATAAGAGCTCATAAACGACCATGAGTCTGTTTGGGTTTTGAAAAAAGTTATGGATATAAGAGTTGCTATAGACATTGAGGAAAATGTAAATGTTCACTTTCATTGGGGGGTGGTAATTCTTAGTAGGGGTATTAGGGATATCATTAATAATGTTAACATTTATGTTATTCTGCTCATTCTAAGCCTCCTTGGTTTCATTCGTAGGCTAAGCCTCCAGCTAGAATGATTATGAATATTGAAGAGAACAGTTGAATTTCTCTGGCTAAGTTGGTTGCTGGAATCGCTGGAAATAATAAGGCGATTTCTAGGTCGAAGATGAGAAATAATATTGCTATAAGAAAAAATCGAAAGGAGAATGGTAGACGTGCGGATTTTATGGGGTCAAATCCACATTCATAAGGGGATTTCTTTTCTAATTCTAGTGTTCGTGTTGGTAAAAAATGTCCGACAGTTAGTAATAAGCTGGATAAGATAAAGGCTAGTAATATAAAAATTCTTAGGTTCATGATTCTTATTAATATAAAGGAGAAGTGGCAGAGTGTTTATGCGGCTAACTTGAAATTAGCTGATGGGGGTTTAATTCCTCTCTTCTCTTTATGAACCTCATCAGTATATACATACATAAAGGAAGAGCCATACTACGTCGACAAAGTGTCAATATCAGGCTGCTGCTTCAAATCCAAAGTGGTGGTGATTAGAGAAGTGGTGGTTAATTAAACGAAAAAAGCAAACTGCGAGAAAGGTTGAGCCTATGATTACATGAAGTCCATGGAATCCGGTTGCTACGAAAAATGTTGAGCCATATACTCTGTCTGCTATGGTGAAAGGAGCATCTAGATATTCTCATGCTTGAAGGCCTGTAAAGTATAGCCCTAGGACTACTGTTAGTCCTAGGGCTTGTATAGCTTCTTTTCGGTTTTTTTCTATAATTCTGTGGTGGGCTCATGTTATAGTAACCCCTGATGATAGTAGCACTGCTGTTTTTAGTAGGGGTACTAGGAATGGATTTAATGGGTTTATACCTGTTGGAGGCCAAGTCACTCCTATTTCCACTCTTGGGGCCAGGCTTCTATGGAAAAATGCTCAGAAAAATGCAAAGAAGAAACAAACTTCTGATGTTATAAATAGTATCATACCATATCGAAGTCCTTTTATTACGATTAAAGTATGGTGGCCTTGGAATGTAGCTTCGCGTATTACGTCTCGCCATCATCTTATGGAGGTTAATGCTATGGTTATAATCCCTAGAATAACTAGAGAAAACCTTCCGGTGTGAAATCAAACTACTGTCCCAGAGGTTAGTATGAGTGCTCCGAAGGCTGCCGTTAATGGTCATGGGCTTTGGTCAACTAGGTGAAAGGGGTGTTGATGGGTCATATTTATATGTTTTGATCTAAGTAAAAGTGAGCTAATGCGGTGAATACATATGCTTGTATACAGGCTACGGCTATTTCTAGGATAAACAGAAGAATCAGAATGATTAGGGTTAGTAAGCCTAGAGTGATTTTTTTTCTTAGTACTCAAGTGGCAGTTGATAAAAGGAATAGTAGAAGGTGTCCGGCTGTTAGGTTAGCTGCAAGCCGCAATCCTAGAGCCATTGGCTGGGCAAATAAACTGATTGTTTCTATTCATACCATGAGAGGTATTAGGCCTGGGGGAGTCCCTTGAGGAACTAGGTGTCTTAGTCGTCTTTTGAAGGCTAAATAAAATCCGAGTATTTTAACTCTCATTCATACTGGGATAGCTAATCTATAGGTGAATGATATATGTCTAGAAATTGTAAATGCGTATGGAAATAGTCCTATTAGATTTATTGAGAGTATTATGAAAAATATTGACGTTAATATTAAGGTTCAAGAGTTGGCTTCTTGCTTTGTTTTCTGAAATAATATCTTGATGGATTCAAAGCGTATCTTTTTTCAAACGTAGAACACACGTCCTCTAAAGGTTTTGGTAGGAAATAAAAAGAATAGTCATATTGTTGCAGCTAGACTAGATATGATTTGTAGTGGGATTCAGGCTATTGTGTCTGGGGAGAATTGTCCGAACAGTCTTTTTATCATAGTCATTGTGTTTTTTCTTTCTTGGTGAGGTTGGTTTTTTCTGTTTTTTCTTGTTGTGAATTAGTTTCAAATTTTTGTTTGAGAAGAAGGAATAGTACTATTGTTATTAAGGTTCAAGCTATTAAGAATTTTATTATAAATCATGTTAGGTCTAGTTGTGGCATTCCTTAGAGGGATTTATTACCCATTTTCAGATTAAGAGGCTGAGGCTTTTTTTAAGCTACCTAAGGATTCTTCTAGGTTTTGTGTTATCCAGGATTCGAAAGTTCTAAATGGTACGGATTCTATTACTATTGGCATGAATCTGTGATTAGCACCGCAGATTTCTGAGCACTGTCCATAGAATAGTCCGGTTCGGTTAATTAAGAAGGAAGTTTGGTTTAGTCGTCCTGGTACGGCATCCATCTTTATTCCTAGTGATGGAATGGCTCACGAGTGAAGGACGTCGGCTGAAGAGACTAGAATTCGTATTGGATTTTGAAATGGTAATACAAGGCGTTTATCTACTTCTAGAAGGCGTGGTTGTCCTGTGGTTAAGTCTTTGGTTGGTATCATGTATGAGTCGAATTCTATTTCATGGTAGTCAGTGTATTCATATCTTCAGTATCATTGGTGGCCTATTGCCTTTATGGTAAGAAATGGTTTGTTTACTTCATCCATTAGATATAGTAATTGAAGAGACGGAAATGCTATAAATATTAGAATAATAGCTGGGATGATAGTTCATATTGTTTCTAGTTCTTGTCCTTCTAGAAAGAATCGGTTAGTAAATGATGATACTATGAGAGATAGGAGGCCGTAGAAAACGAGTATTGTTATTAGAGTTAGTATTATTAGGGCGTAGTCGTGGAAATAAACTAGTTCTTCCATTAGAGGAGAGGATGCATCTTGTAGTCCTAGTTGTGTTCAAGTTGCCATTTTAGGTTTGTAGGAGGTTAATATTTACCAGTAGATCTGTTTTGTGTCTCCGTGATAATGAAACCATTAGGGCTAGCCCTGCTCTTGCTTCACATGCTGATAGTGTTAGAAGGAGTGTTGAAAATCTTAATGATGAAAATGATTCGTGAAGTTGTGATCATGAGGAGATTTTAAGGAATAATGATATCAGTAATAGTTCTAGGCATAGTAGTAAGGATAGTAGGTGGAGGCGTTTAATTATTACTCCTATTATTCCTAAGAGAAACAACGAGAATAGAACTGTTGGTAGGATATTCATTGGAAGACCTTAGGTTTAGACTAAGAATTTGAAGGCCGAAACTTCATGTTTTTTAAACTAGTCTTCTATTGTACTACTTTATTAGCAGAAAGGTTGTAGGGGTTTCTTCGAAAGTATGATGGGATGGAGGGAACTTTTCGTATTGTCATTCTAATGAGGCGTTTACAAAGGATGGTGGTAAGACTTCCCGTTGGGATGCAAATGCTTCTCAGATAAGAAATAAAAATAGGATGGCTCCTACTAGTGAAATAATTGATCCTATTGAGGAAATTGTATTTCAGGTTGTATAAGCATCTGGATAGTCTGAATAACGTCGTGGCATTCCTGCTAGTCCTAAAAAGTGTTGCGGGAAAAAAGTTAAATTTACTCCTATAAACATTACGAAGAATTGTACCTTAGATCATAGTGGGTGGAGTCTTGTTCCCGAAAATAGTGGAAATCAGTGGGTGAATCCTGCGAATATTGCAAATACAGCACCCATTGATAGTACATAGTGAAAATGTGCTACTACGTAGTAGGTATCGTGGAGTATGACGTCTATTGAAGAGTTAGCTAATACAATACCGGTAAGTCCTCCTATTGTAAATAAAAAAACAAATCCTAGGGCTCAGAGGAGTGGTGTTTCTCAGACTAACTTTGATCCTTGTAAGGTTGCCATTCATCTAAATACCTTTATTCCTGTTGGAACAGCTATTATCATAGTAGCTGCGGTAAAGTACGCGCGAGTATCAACGTCCATTCCTACGGTGAACATATGATGGGCTCATACTAGAAAGCCTAATATTCCTATGGCTACCATAGCGTAGACCATGCCTAAATACCCAAATGGTTCTTGCTTTCCTCTATAGTGAGCTATTACATGGGATATCATACCGAATCCTGGTAAAATTAAAATATACACTTCTGGGTGACCAAAAAATCAGAACAGATGTTGGAATAAGATAGGGTCTCCTCCTCCTGCTGGGTCAAAAAATGTTGTTTTTATATTTCGGTCTGTTAATAACATTGTTATAGCGCCAGCTAGAACGGGTAGTCTTAATAATAAAAGAAATGCTGTTATAAAGACGGATCATACGAATAGAGGGAGTCGGTCAAAGGTAATTCCGGGGGTTCGCATGTTTATGATCGTTGTTATAAAATTTATAGAAGCTAATATTGAAGAGGCTCCAGCTAGATGTAATGAAAATATTGCTAGATCTACTGATCCTCCTGCGTGAGCTATTTTTCTAGATAGTGGTGGATAAATTGTTCATCCCGTTCCTGCTCCTCTTTCTACTCCAGCGGAAGCTAGTAGGAGAACAAAGGATGGTGGGACTAGTCAGAATCTCATTTTTTTCATTCGAGGGAAGGCCATGTCAGGAGCTCCTATCATCAAGGGAATGAGCCATTTTCCGAATCCTCCTATCATGATTGGCATTACCATAAAGAATATCATTACTAGGGCGTGTGCTGTGACTACTACTTTGTATACTTGGTCATCTTGTAATAGTGATCCAGGTTGAGCTAATTCTGTTCGGATAATAACTCTCATTGCGGTACCCACCATTCCTGCTCAGGCACCAAATATAAGATAGAGAGTTCCTATGTCCTTGTGGTTTGTGGAAAATAATCAGCGTTTTAGGTTCAT